TAACATAATAGAAGTAAGTGGATCGATGAAAAAACCGAGTTCTAACGAAAAATCATTAGTGATGATCCAAGACCATACATATTGATATATGGAACTGCTATTTATTTGCTGAATAGACAGATTTATCGACAAAAACATGGCTATACTTAACAATAAAACACTCTTAAAAGCCCACATACGACGAAGCTTTTTTGTTGCGCTTGGAAAAAGAAGAAGTCCCACTCCTATTAATAGAGGAACTGGAAGTGGAACAAAAGGTATTATCCACGCATATTCATATGTATGTTCCATAAAAAATAAAAAAAGTTTTTATTCTGAATTGTTTTCCAATTACCGGGTCTTTTATCTTTTTCAAATTGGAAAGGGTTAATAAAAAAATAAAGATATGCATTAATTTAAACTAACTAAAATCTAATTTTTTTTCTTACTTATTTTATTATGTGTCTTTCTTAAATACATCAAAGATTCAAATTAATAAGTCACAATTGGTCAAATAATCAAAAAATATCACTAAGTTACTAGTACAAAATATTAGTTTTTTATTAAACTTTTTAGGAAGATGTCGAAAATAGAAATTTCAGTTATTATTACTCTTACAATAATTTATATGGATAGAGCACAAGCAGAAATAAAACACTAAAAAAAAATATTTAATTTTGATATAAATCATAGAATGAACTAAGTTAGCCTAATGAAATAATAACTCCCCTTTTTCTTTATTATTTCATTTATTCAAAATAATTAACTAGTTCATTTTGAAATTGATTAATTGGTTTCTATTTCAATAAAACACGTTTATAGGAAGGAATCTACTATATATATGCCACTTTATTTTCAATTTTCAAAACTAAAACTAAAGAAAAATTTACTAAAATATGGTTTCTAAAGCTATATTATGTATAACTACTAATTTCATTAGAATTTGTAAATTGCAATTTAGTGTATTTTTTTTTACGAGAATGCTATAAAGAAAAAATCGATAATGACATAGTAAAAAACCACTTCTTTTGAACAATAGATGTCTTTCACATCCAATAGAATAGTGAGTAATCTCTTAATTTTCAAATGGCAGTTCCAAAAAAACGTACTTCTATATCAAAAAAACGTATTCGTAAAAATATTTGGAAAAAAAAAGGGTATTGGGCGGCTTTAAAAGCCTTTTCGTTGGGTAAATCTCTTTCCACCGGGCAATCAAAAAGCTTTTTTGTGCGACAAACAAATAAGTAAGAAAAATTGTGGGAATCTGAATCTACGTGACTCAAAAAGTTGTCGAATTTTATGTAAACTATAAAATGAATGATTTCCATTGTCTATTCTTTTGAACTAATCAATATTAAATTCTTTTTACATTTTGGTCTTATGATTTGCAGAATGCTAAATTTTTATTATTGAATTCGTAAAAAAAAATAAAAGACCTTTTTAAGTTCTATCCCCTAGCCGGGGATAGAACTAGTTAGTTACAATGGGTCCATTTCCGAAGAGGAAAAATTTCACGAAAGGCCGAAGTTAAATAAAAGTGATACTCTAAACTAAAAAAAGAAATCTTCAAATTACTATTCATTTTGATTCATTAATTTTATTCTTTCTTAAAAAAAAAATTCTATTGAATTCACTTTTTCAGCCTCGACTATTGAATAGGAATACGCTATTATAAGTTTGAGCAAGCCGCTATGGTGAAATTGGTAGACACGCTGCTCTTAGGAAGCAGTGCTAGAGCATCTCGGTTCGAGTCCGAGTGGCGGCATGCCCTCTTCTCAAAAAAAATAAAATAGATTCTATAATAAATTCAATTACTGATTGTCACTTCGTAATTAAGGGACCCCCCTTTACTTTTTAAAAAAATTTTATGATATTTTTAACTTTAGAGCATATATTAACTCATATTTCCTTTTCGATTGTTTCAATTGTAATTACAATTCATTTAATAACCTTATTAGTCGATGAAATCGTAAAACTATCTGATTCGTCAAAAAGGGGCATGATCGCGGCTTTTTTCTGTATAACCGGATTATTAGTCATTCGTTGGATTTATTCGGGACATTTTCCATTAAGTAATTTATATGAATCATTAATCTTTCTTTCATGGAGTTTCTCTATTATTCATATTGTTCCGTATTTAAAAAAAAAGAAAAATGATTTAAGTACAATAACTGCACCAAGTGTTCTTTTTACACAAGGCTTTGCTACTTCAGGTCTTTTAACTGAAATAAATCAATCCGAAATATTAGTACCTGCTCTCCAATCTGAGTGGTTAATAATGCACGTAAGTATGATGGTATTGGGTTATGCAGCTCTTTTATGCGGATCATTATTATCATTAGCACTTTTAGTGATTACATTTCGAAAAGACATAACACTATTTTATAATAAAAATAATGGATTGAATTTCAATGAGTCTTTTTCCTTTGGTGAAATTCAATCCATGAATAAAACAAACAATTTTTTTGGAAATACTTCGTTTTTTTCTGCTAAAAATTATTACAGGTCCCAGTTGATTCAA